GATAATAATGATCCACACAAAAGAGCTGCATAGCTCAATACCATCATACTTACATGCATCATTAACCAATGGGATTGGAGCGCGGGTACTAATATTTCGGATTGATGCATTTCAGTTAAAAGACCTGAAGTAGCAAAACCTTGAGTAAAAATAGCACTTGGCGCGGTTATTGCGCTTAAATGGTTTTTATGTTTTTTAAAATACGGAATCATATGAATAATGGAAAAACTCCACGAAAGAAAAATTAATGATTCATATAAATCGCTTAATGGTAAATGCCCCAAATACACCCAACGAGTAACTAATAATCCTGTTATGCAGAAAAAAGTAACTATCATACCCTTTTCTGACGAATCATATAGTCCTACGATTTCATCGACTAATAAAGTTATCAAATGAATTGTAATTACAATTGAAACGATAGAAAAGGATATATGAGTTAATATATGCTCTAAAGTTGAAAATATCATAAAAATTATTAAAAGGGGGTCCCGCAATTATAGGAATTGAAATCGGGAATTGAATTCATTATAGGACTTACTCTTTTAGAAGATGCCATGCCGCCACTCGGACTCGAACCGAGATGCTCTAGCACTGCTTCCTAAGAGCAGCGTGTCTACCTATTTCACCATAGCGGCTTATTCGAAATCATAATAACCTATTTTTATTCAATCGTCGAGATTGAAGGAGTTAATTAAATGCAATATTTTTTTAGGAAACCATTAAATTGATGAATAAAAACTTGTTTAAGAATTAGGGATTTAAACGTTTTCGTTAATAATATTTATTATCTTTTTATTTATTATTTTAGAATGTCAATTTTATTTAACTGAACTAAAAATGTAGTTTTTCTTAAGTTATTACTTTATGTTTTCCTAAAACAAAAATGTTACGGTTGGAACTAGATTATTTTGACTTCAATCCATAGATAGAACTAAAAGCAATGTTCTGTCTCGTTTGCATTTTTTAATGATTCATTTATTTTATCATTTATTTTATTAATCTAAAATTAAAATAAAAAAAGAATTTTATCGATAAAATATAATTTTTATATAACACAATTTCAGCGATACACTCAAGGGGTTTTTGTAAATATTTGCATAGTTATTTTTATATGAATTCTTAGGGTTTTTCGTTGTGTAGAGAATTTGTGTTAAGATTTAGCAACCCAATTAAGTTAGGTATTAGTATGGGTGTATCAATTATATAACAATATTTTATATTTCTATCGAAATTGTACCGTACTTCAAAAAATACTTTATAAATTTTAAAATTAATATATATTATATCTTTGATATATATTATATTTTGATCGATCTTCCAATCGAACCATAGGATCTAAAACGGATCACTCAAAATTGGCACATTAGTCATATAACTACCTAAAAATGTAAAAGGGGATTTTTTTAATTAAATTGGGTTAAAGAGTTTATATAGTGATAATAATTTAGAAAAATAATGATTTAGAAGATTATAAAACATATTTAAAACTAAATCAATTAGTTTCAACGAACCCTTCTTTTAATATATAATTATATAATAAAAAATAAATTTATTTTTATTATTGATTCAAGTCGATGGGGAAAGTGAGAATCCCCATCCTGAAAATTATAAAATATACTAAAACGAAAGGTGAACCCTTGTGCTTGCATTTATCCTTTTTTCAAACAAAAAAGTACCATTAATTTTTCGAATTAAGTAGACAACAGAATTCTTATCTATATCAGAAATGAAAGAAAAAAGACGCCTTCTAAATTAAAACATTATGAAACTAATTATTTTTATTTATGATTTATATTTATTATATAAATATAAAATAATAAAATAATTTTTTTTATATATATTATTTTTTATTATATATAAATTATATAAATATAAATTATTTTACTATTATGATGTTAATTAAAATTCTTATAACTTATAAATATTATAAAAAAATTAGAAACAAAATTAGATTACTTTTCTAATTAGACCGATTAAGATTTTTTATTGTATTGTTTGATTACTATTATTTATTTGTTACACAAAAAAAACTTTTAGAACTCCCGGTAGAAAGAGATTTCGCTAATGAAAAAGCTTTCAATGCTGCCCGATATCCCTTCCTTTTCCAAATATTTTTACGAATCCGTTTTTTTGAAATAGAGGTGCGTTTTTTTGGAACTGCCATTAAAAAATTATATTATAATAGGTTCTTCGGTTGGATGTGAAAGACATCTATTGTTCAAAATAAATTTTTCTTTACTGTTCTCTATCTATTTATTCTCTAAATCATACTCCCTTCATAAAAAAGGGGGGTGTGTAAAAATCGCATAAAATATTACTAACAACAATCCCCTATGCCAAATAGAATTGATTGAAGTTGATAAAATACAATACAAACAAAAAATAAAAGATTGTGCGTTTAGTTTTCTTTCTATTTTCGTCGTGTTACATTTATACATGTAATAAAATACATCAAAAGGTTAATAACCCAACCCCTCTATCGCTTAATTAAAAAACTTTAATAATTTTCTATTATATTAATTAATTTAATTGGTCAAACTCGAAGAAAGAGTACACCCAACTTTAATTCTCAAATTCGAGTGGGACTAGTAGTTAATCTGTTAAAGGATACAAAATCTATAATTTTTTTATTATATTATACAAAGGCATTTTATTTGCCCTTTTTTTTTTATTTTACCTAAAATAAAGTGTTGGATATCATAGCATTTCCTACAAATAGCTTTTATTGTAATGGAAGACAATCAATTAGTTACAAAACAAATTGTTTAATGATTCTGAATAACCGAATTACAATTACAATAAATAGTTTTTATGGGTCAAGTTATGCGCTTTATGATTCATACCAAACACTGTTTTTGGTGTAATTATCTATCCTCGCTCTATAGATATAAAAGATATAAATAAATTATTGTAATACGTAATAATTATAATTAGAATGCAAATTTTATTTAAGTTTTATTTTATATATCTTAATTTTTTTTTATTAACTGACCCCTTTCAACAGAAAACAAATAAGAACCGGTGAATCAGAAACAATTAATTAAGAAAAATATTTTATTTTTTTTTTATGGAATATACATATCAATATTCATGGATTATACCTTTCATTCCACTTCCAGTTCCAATGTTAATTGGAGCAGGACTTCTACTTTTTCCAACGGCAACAAAAAATCTTCGCCGTATGTGGGCTTTTCCGAGTGTTTTATTGTTAAGTATAGTTATGATTTTTTCAGCCCATTTTTCTATTCAGGAAATAAATCACAATTCCGTCTATCAATATGTATGGTCTTGGACCATCAATAATGATTTTTATTTAGAATTTGGCTGCTTGGTTGATCCACTTACTTCTATTATGTCAATATTAATCACTACTGTTGGAATGATGGTTCTTATTTATAGTGATAATTATATGTCTCATGATCAGGGATATTTGAGATTTTTTGCTTATATGAGTTTTTCCAATACTTCAATGTTGGGATTAGTTACTAGTTCTAATTTGATACAAATTTATATTTTTTGGGAATTGGTTGGAATGTGTTCTTATCTATTAATAGGTTTTTGGTTCACACGACCTAGTGCGGCGAATGCTTGTCAAAAAGCGTTTGTAACTAATCGTGTCGGGGATTTCGGTTTATTATTAGGAATTTTGGGTTTTTATTGGATAACGGGTAGTTTTGAATTTCGGGATTTGTTTGAGATATTTAATAACTTGGTTTATAATAATGAGGTTAATTTTTTATTTGTTACCTTATGCGCCTTCCTATTATTTGCCGGCGCAGTTGCAAAATCCGCCCAATTTCCCCTTCATGTATGGTTACCTGATGCCATGGAAGGGCCTACCCCCATTTCGGCTCTTATACATGCCGCTACTATGGTAGCAGCAGGGATTTTTCTTGTAGCTCGGCTTCTTCCTCTTTTCATAGTTATACCTTACATAATAAATCTAATAGCTTTGACAGGTATAATAACATTACTTTTAGGAGCCACTTTAGCTCTTGCTCAAAAAGATATTAAGAAAAGCTTAGCTTATTCTACAATGTCTCAATTGGGTTATATGATGTTAGCTCTAGGTATGGGGTCTTATCGAGTTGCTTTATTTCATTTGATTACTCATGCCTATTCGAAAGCATTGTTGTTCTTAGGATCTGGATCAATTATTCATTCGATGGAAACTATTGTTGGATATTCTCCAGATAAAAGTCAGAATATGGTTCTTATGGGCGGTTTAAGAAAACATGTACCAATTACAAAAACCGCTTTTTTATTAGGTACACTTTCTCTTTGTGGTATTCCACCTCTTGCTTGTTTTTGGTCCAAAGATGAAATTCTTAATGATAGTTGGTTGTATTCACCGATTTTTGCAATAATAGCTTGTTCCACGGCAGGATTAACTGCATTTTATATGTTTCGTATCTATTTACTTACTTTTGAAGGACATTTAAATGTTTATTTTCAAAATTACAGCGGCAAAAAAAATAGCTCGTTCTATTCAATGTCTCTCTGGGGTAAAGAAGGAAAAAAAATTATTAAAACAAGCTTTCGTTTATTAGATTTTTTAACTACGAAAAACAATGAAAAAACTTATTTTTTAAACACGTATTGGATTAATAATAATGGAAATGTAAGAAGTATGGTACATCCGTTTATTAGTATTGCTCGTTTTGGCACTAAAAACACTTTCTCATATCCCCACGAGTCGGACAATACTATGTTATTTCCGATGCTTGTATTAGTTTTATTTACGTTGTTCATTGGGGCCGTAGGAATTCCGTTATTCAATCAGGAAGGAATGGATTTGGATATACTATCCAAATTCTTAAGTTCGTCTATAAACCTTTTACATAAAAATAGAAACCATTCTGTAGATTGGTATGAATTTATCACAAATGCAACTTTTTCCGTTAGTATAGCTTATTTCGGAATTCTTATATCGTCTTTTTTATATAAGCCTGTTTATTCATCTTTACAAAATTTAAATTTATTTAATTCATTTGTTA